TGGATTCTCTGACTGTGGTACGGAAAAGACTGTTAAAGAAAAGAGTAGACAAGGAATGAAAATATCCCTCTCGGTCTATGACACCTAAACGGAAGAAAAATCCGGATCAAACCCTTATTTATCTTAACCTTAGGTTAATTTACGAAAGGGAGCAAAATGGGGTCGAACCCTTATTCTTATTAGTTTTTTTTTTTATTTTTGTTAGGTTTAAGTCTGACGAGAATAATATTCTACAACTAACAATTCATTTATTTTCAAACCGACCCACTTACTATCTATTATTTGATTGACTAATCCTTTATATTGGAATGCTTGAAGAGTCAAATGGTTTGGCAATTCCTCATTAGGGGATGAATCGAGAGAATTTTGAATTAGAGCTTTAGATTTTTGTTCATCCCTCGCCGCAATAGTATCTCGGGGTTTGCAGCGATAACTTGGTATATCTACTATACGACCATTGACTAAAATATGTCTATGGTTAACTAATTGGCGAGCTCCCGGAATAGTCGGAGCCATACCCAACCGAAAAAGGATGTTATCCAGGCGCATTTCAAGCAATTGTAGTAAAACTTGACCTGTTGACCCCTTTGCCTTTCCGGCGATACGAACGTATTTAAGTAATTGTCGTTCTGTAAGACCATAATGAAAACGCAATTTTTGTTTTTCTTCTAGGCGAATACGATATTGGGATTTTTTCCCGGAACGCGATTGGTTTCTAAGATCACTTGCAGCTCTGGGCCTTTTATTAGTTAGTCCTGGTAAAGCCCCCAGGCGCCGTATTTTTTTGAAACGAGGACCTCGGTAACGCGACATAAAGACTCCTTCTTCTTATTTATATTTAATTATTATTATTATTGATGAAATTTCATCATTCTACAGAATAAATCTAAACTAAAAATGAACTAAATTCTAAAATTTACTGAAGTATTATTCTATTAAAGAATAATGAGATGAGTTGGATAAATATCCAGATCTTTATATTCTATATATAGAAAAAGAAAAGGATTCTTTTTATGAGATAGTTGGAAATTTGGAAATTCCTATAACATAAAAAATAAATGGCTTTTGCGAAAAGAGGAAGACACTTTTTTTTTCAATATTCTTTGATTTCAAAGATGCATTATCAATCATGTAAAACATCGAATAAAATAAATAGAGAAAAGCCTACTATCGGAATCGAACCGATGACCATCGCATTACAAATGCGATGCTCTAACCTCTGAGCTAAGCAGGCTCACATAACATAAATTTGACATACATAAGAATTCAATAAACTCTTAGAATTTTGCTATTAACTATTTAATTTAAATTCTTGGCTATTCATATTCGCTATTATGATTTCGCTATTATGAATATATTAATTAATAATTAATAATTTAAAGTTAAAGAATAGAATTATAGAATTTCAAATAACTGTTAAATATTATTATTATATTATATATATATAGAACATAAATATTATATTATTATTATAGAACATAACAATTAATGTAGCGATATAGAATTTCAAATTTTTTATCACAATTAAATATTTTTTATTATTTTTAATAAAAAAAAAGAATCGACCGTTCAAGTATTTGAAATTTTTGGGGGAAAGGAGTGGAAGAGAGACAGATGTTTAGGGTATGTATCCACCTATATTGAATTGCGGATACAGAAATGATAAAATAGTTTTTGATTGGACCGAGCCTCCTATAGATATAGTAGATATAGAATATGAAAGAAGATAGACAAGAAATCAAAGACAAAGAGGAGAAAACACTTTTTCGAGACAGGAATCGCCATCTATCTAATGAATTCAACTGTTCCGCTATAAATGAAAGAAAAAAGGGAACGAGATCACAATGAGATTTTCATCTCAAAAAGGGGGATATGGCGAAATCGGTAGACGCTACGGACTTAATTGGATTGAGCCTTGGTATGGAAACTTACTAAGTGATAACTTTCAAATTCAGAGAAACCCTGGAATTAATAAAAATGGGTAATCCTGAGCCAAATCACGTTTTCCGAAAACAAACAAAGGTTCAGAAAACGAAAATAAAAAAGGATAGGTGCAGAGACTCGATGGAAGTTGTTCTAACGAATGGAGTTGATTGTCTTACATTGGTAGAGGAATCCTTCTATCGAAACTTCAGAAAAGACTATCGAAACTTCAGAAAAGATGAAGGATAAACCTGTATACACAATACAGAAGAATTGGTATGAATCAATTCCATATTGAAGAAAGAATCGAATATCCATTGATCAAACCATTCACTCCATAATCTGATAAATCTTTGATTAATCGGACGAGAATAAAGATAGAGTCCCGTTCTACATGTCAATACCGGCAACAATGAAATTTATAGTAAGAGGAAAATCCGTCGATTTCAAAAATCATGAGGGTTCAAGTCCCTCTATCCCCAAAAAGACCATTTGACTCCCTAATTATTTATCGTATCCTTTATTTATCGTATCCTTTTGATTTATCCTTTTTTCGTTAGCGGTTCAAAACTCCTTA